CACTAAGAAACTGAAAGAAACCTCAGAAACGGAAGAAGGGGAGGAAACTGAGGAAGAAGGAGATGTAAAAATAGAAACAGCTTCCGAAACGAAGGGGGCTGAACAGGAACAAAAGGGATCCACCGAAGAAGGCCCTTCCCTTTGTTCGGAAGAAAAGGAGGATCCGGACAAAATAGATGAAACGGAAGAGATCCGAGTGAATGGAAAGGAAAAAACAAAGGATGAATTAGACTTTCGCTTTCAAGAGACATGGTATAACCATAGCACTGTTTATGACAATGGCATTTCTTATTCTTATGGGGATCAAGAAGATTGGGAGTTGGAAATACTTAAACTTAAAGATAAGCAACTATTCTGGTTTGAAAAACCTCTTGTTACTCTTCTTTTCGACTATCAACGATGGAACCGGCCATTGCGGTATATAAACGACAACAATCAATTTGCAAATGCTGTAAGAAATGAAATGTCCCAATACTTTTTTGACATTTCCAAAAGAGATGGAAAGAAAATAATATCTTTCACATATCCACCAAGTTTGTCAATTTTTAGTGAAATGATACAAAAAAAAATATCTTTGTCTACGACAGAAAAAGAAACTCCTGAAGGCCTGGATAATCATTATTGGATTTATGCTAATGAACAAAAAAAGTATAACTTGAGCAATGAGTTCATAAATCGAATAGAAGCTCTAGACAACGGATCTCTTGTTCTGGATGTGCTCGAAAAAAAGAACCGATTGTGCAATGATGAAAATGAACAAGAATGCTTACCTAAAATGTATGATCCTTTTTTGAACGGCCCAGATCGTGGAAGAATAAAAAAATCTTATTTACATTCAATTATGAATGATTCAATCACTTCGACAGGTGATTCCGTAGAAATGGTTTGGATAAATAGGATTCATGATATCCTTCGAGGAATTGATTCAGAAAACCAAACGAGATACTTGAACTTTCCATTCGATAGAGTTACAACTGATCCTAATAATCAAACAATTAGTAATGAATCCATTGGACTTCAAGAAATCGGTAAAAGGGTACCCCGATGGTTATACAGATTGACCGAATTGATAGATGTGGAAGCACTGGAGGACGAAGATGAGGAAGAATCCATAGATACTGGGATTCGTTTAAGAAAAACCAAACGTGTGGTAATTTTGACTGATAATGATAACAATACCAATACTCATACTAGTACCACAAATACTACTAATAGTGATCAAGGAGAAGAGTTGTCTTTGCTACGTTACTCGCAACAATCAGATTTTCGTAGGAATCTAATCAAAGGATCGATGCGCGCTCAAAGACGTAAAACAGTTACTTGGGCAAAGTTTCAAGTAAATGTTCATTCCCCCCTTTTTTTGGACAGAATAGACAAAAAATTTTCTTTTTCTTTTGATATCTCTGGAATGATGAACCGCATTTTTAGGAATAGGATCGGGAACGATCCGGAATTACAAACTTCAGATTCTGAGAAGGCGAGGGTAAAAGAGGAAGAGAAAAAAGAAGAGCATAAAAAAAAGGAGGATGAACGGATAACAATAGCAGAACTTTGGGATACTATTCCATTTGTTCAAGCAATAAGAGGTTTTATGCTAGTAATCCAATCGACTCTTAGAAAATACATCATATTGCCTTCATTGATAATAGCCAAAAATAGTGGCCGTATGTTATTATTTCAACTCCCCGAGTGGCACGAGGATTGGAAGGCGTGGAGTAAAGAAATGCATGTTAAATGTACCTATAATGGTGTTCAATTATCAGAAACAGAATTTCCAAAAGACTGGTTAACAGACGGTATTCAGATAAAGATCCTATTTCCTTTCGGTCTGAAACCTTGGCGTAGATCTAAGCTAGGATCCCATCATACAGATCGAACGAAGAAGAAAGAAAAAAAAGACCTTTTTTGTTTTTTAACGATCTGGGGAATGGAAGCTGAACTACCTTTTGGTTCTCCCCGAAAAAGGCCTTCCTTTTTTGAACCCATTTTGAAAGAATTCCAACAAAAAATGAGAAAAGTGAAAAAAAAATGGTTTCTATTTCTAAGAGTTTTCAAAAAAAGAACAAAAGGGTTTCTAAAGAGATCAAAAGAAAAAACAAGATGGGTTAGCAAACTAGTTCTATTTATAAAAAGAAAAATGAAAGAACTTACAACAGAAAACCTAATTGTTTTATTAGCACTGAGGAAAGTCAAAGTATCTGAACCAAATGAAAATAGAAAAGATTCCATAATCAGTAATAAGATCACCCCGGAATCATCTCTTAGAGTTGGATCCATGGATTGGACAAATTATTCATTGATAGAAAAAAAAATGAAGGATCGAGCTGATAGGACAACTCCAATCAGGGATCAAATAGAAAGGATCACAAAAGACAAGAAAGATAATTTTCTAACTCCAAATATAAATATTAGTACTAACGAGCGAAGTTGTAGTGATAAAAGACCAGAATCGCAGAAACCCATTTGGAAGGTATTCAAAAGGAGAAGTGCCCGATTAATCCCGAAATGGAACTATTTTCTAAAATCTTTTATTCACAGAATATACATAGATATCTTTCTATGTGCCATTAATATTCCCAGGGTCAATGCCCAAATTTTCCTTGAATTAAGGATAAGAAATAAAATGCTCGATAAATACATTTACAATGATGAAACAAATCAAAATACAATTCATTTTATTTCGACTATCAAATCGCTTTCTAATATTAGAAATATTAGAAAGCGATTTGATAGTAATAATAATTCACAGATTTATTGTGACTTATCTTTTTTGTCACAAGCATATGTATTTTACAAATTATCACAAACCCAAGTTATTAACTTGTATTACTTGAAATCCCTATTTCAACATCACGGAGCCTACCCCTTTAGTAATATTAAGGGTAATATAAAGGACTATTTTGGGGCACGAGGAATATTTGATTCTGAATCAAGACATAAGCAACTGCCGAATTTGAAAATAAATGAATGGAAAAACTGGTTAAGGGGTCATTATCAATATAATTTATCTCATACTAGATGGTCTCGATTAGTACCGCGAAAGTGGCGAAATGAGGTCAATCAACACCATAGGAGTAAAAAGAAAGACTCAAGGGATTCCTATGAAAAAGACCAATTCAAATTAATTCATTACGAGAAAAAGAATTCTTATGCAGTGGATTTATTGCCGAGTCCTAAAGCAAAATTTGAAAAACATTACAAATATGATCTTTTATCCCATAAATATATTAATTATGGGTATAGGAAGGACTCATATATTTATGGATTCCCATTACAAGTAAACGGGAGCCGAGAGATTCCATATAATTACAACACACATAAATCCGAACTTTTTTATGTACCTGGCGATATAGCTATTAGCGATTATCTAGGAGAGGAATATATTATCGGTACGGATAAAAATCCGGATAGAAAATATTTTGATTGGAGAATCATCCATTTTTGTCTTATAAACAATATTGAGACCTGGGGCAATATGAATACCAAGATCCACACTAATAAAAATACTAAGATTGGGACTAATAATTATCAAATAATTAATAAGAAAGAGATATTTTATCTCACGATTCATCAAGAAATCAACCCATCCAATCAAAAAAATAACCTTTTTGATTGGATGGGAATGAATCAAGAAATCCTATATCGTCCCAGATCAAATCTGAAATCTTGGTTCTTCCCAGAATTTATGCTACTTTATGAGGTTTATAAGACTAAACCGTGGATCATACCAATCAAATTACTTCTTTTCAATTTAGATGGAAATCAAAATATTAGTAAAAAGAAAAACATCAAGGGAAATCAAAAAAGGGAGCTTCATATATCATCTAATCAAAAAGAACATCGTGAATTAGAGACTCGGAACCAAGAAGAAAAAGAACGGCAGGACCAAAAAGATCCTGGATTAGATGCACAAACTCAAGGGAATCTTGGATCAGGTGCACAAAACCAAAAAGATGTTGAAGAGGATTCTACGCGATCAGACAGTAAGAAACGTAGCAAGAAAAAGAAACCCAAGAGCAAGAGCAATAAAGAAGCGGAACTAGAATTCGTCCTGAAAAGATATTTTCTTTTTCAATTGAGATGGGACTATCCTTTGAATCAAAAAATGATCAATAATATCAAGGTATATTGTCTCCTGCTTAGGCTGATGAATCCAAGGGAAATTGCCCGAGCCTCTATTCAAAGAGGAGAAATATGCCTGGCTGCAATGAAGATTCAGAAGGAGTTAGCCGTTACAGAATTGATAAAAAGGGGAATATTAATTCTCGAACCCGTTCGTCTGTCTATTAAATGGGATGGACAATTTATTATGTATCAAACCATAGGTATTTCCTTGGTACATAAGAGTAAGCACAAAACTAATCGAAGATGCCGAGAAAAAAGATATGTTGATGAGAATTATTTCGATGTATCCATTGAACGACATGGAAGGATGCTTGTGAATGGAAACAAGAATAATTATGATTTGCTTGTTCCTGAAAATATTCCATCTCTTAGACGTCGTAGAGAATTGAGAATTCTAATTCGTTTCAATTCTGGGAATGGGAACATTGTGGATAGAAATCCAGTATTTTTGAATGGGAACGGCGCACATAACTGTGAGCAATTTGTGGATAGGGACAAGCATCTTGATACAGATACAAATAAATTCATGAAATTGAAATTCTTTATTTGGCCCAATTATCGATTAGAAGATTTAGCTTGCATGAATCGCTATTGGTTTGATACCAATAATGGAAGTCGTTTCAGTATGTCAAGGATACATCTGTATCCATGATTCAGAATTAGTTGATGGTACAGTCAATTTCCTATACATTACAGGACATATCCGCTATATGGGACAGACATCTGTACACACACGTCATGTTATATTCTGATAATGATACTGATTCAGTGGCGTATCAATTGGATCTAGGAATGAATCAGCAGGATCTTCTTAGGTCCAAATCCTTCTGTTTCGGAAGTGCAAGAATATTCCATGCCTTTTTTTGTATCCGAATCAAATCAAAAAAATACACTTTTTGATTTTTTTGATTTGATTAATTTGATAGAAACAAAAAAAAGTAGTATATGAATAAATCCGGATTATTGTCTGCACCAGATCAAAATGACTGGCATTATTATTCCTGATCGGGAAAATCCATATCTGTGGAAAAGAAAGGAACAAAAAAAAGAGAAGAATTTTTTTGATTTTATGTTATGGTAAGAAAATCGTTCATCTCAATTATTCCGCAACAGGAAAAGAAGGGGTCTGTTGAATTTCAAGTATTCAGTTTCACCAATAAAATACGGAGACTTACTTCACATTTAGAATTGCACAAAAAAGATTATTTATCTCAGAGAGGTCTGCGGAGAATTCTTGGAAAACGTCAACGGCTGTTGGCTTATTTGTCAAAGAAAAATCGAGTACGTTATAAGGAATTAATAAGTCAGTTGGATATTCGCGAGCCAAAGACTCGGTAATTGGAAAATTCGTTTGAATTATTCGGTTCATTAGATCTTGCATTTTGATGAATCTAGTTTCGTTTTCAGCAATTCATAGAATAATGAATCGGGGAAGAAAACATATGACTGTACCAGCTACAAGAAAAGACCTCATGATAGTTAATATGGGTCCTCACCACCCATCAATGCATGGTGTTCTTCGACTCATCATTACTCTAGATGGTGAAGATGTTATTGACTGTGAACCCATATTGGGTTATTTACACAGAGGGATGGAAAAAATTGCAGAAAACCGAACAATTATACAATATCTCCCTTATGTGACACGTTGGGATTATTTAGCTACTATGTTCACAGAAGCAATAACGGTAAATGCACCAGAAGAATTGGGAAATATTCAAATACCTAAAAGAGCCAGTTATATCAGAGTAATTATGCTGGAGCTGAGTCGTATAGCTTCTCATTTGTTATGGCTTGGACCTTTTATGGCTGATATCGGTGCACAGACTCCTTTCTTCTATATTTCCAGAGAAAGAGAATTGCTATATGATCTATTCGAAGCTGTCACAGGTATGCGAATGATGCATAATTATTTCCGTATCGGAGGAGTGGCTGCTGATCTACCTCATGGCTGGATAGATAAATGTTTGGATTTCTGCGATTATTCTTTAACAGGAGTTGCTGAATATCAAAAGCTTATTACGCGCAATCCTATCTTTTTAGAACGAGTTGAAGGAGTGGGCTTTATTGGTGAAGAGGAAGCAATAAATTGGGGGTTATCAGGACCAATGCTACGAGCTTCCGGAATACAATGGGATCTTCGTAAAGTCGACCATTATGAGTGTTATGATGAATTCGATTGGGAAGTCCAGTGGCAAAAAGAAGGAGACTCATTAGCTCGTTATTTAGTACGAATTGGTGAAATGACGGAATCCATAAAAATTATTCAGCAGGCTCTGGAAGGAATTCCGGGGGGGCCCTATGAAAATTTGGAAGTCCGGCGCTTTGATAGAGCAAGGGATTCCGAATGGAATGATTTTGAATATAGATTCATTAGTAAAAAACCTTCTCCCGCTTTTGAATTGTCGAAGCAAGAACTTTATGTGAGAGTAGAAGCCCCAAAGGGAGAATTAGGTATTTTTCTGATAGGAGATAATAGTGTTTTTCCCTGGAGATGGAAAATTCGTCCACCAGGTTTCATCAATTTGCAAATTCTTCCTCAGCTGGTTAAAAGAATGAAATTGGCTGATATCATGACGATACTAGGTAGTATAGATATCATTATGGGAGAAGTTGATCGTTGAAATGATAATTGATACGACAGAAATACAAGTTATCAATTCTTTTTCCAGATCGGAATCCTCAAAAGAGTTCTATGGACTCATATGGCTGCTTGTGCCTATTTTGACTCCTGTATCGGGAATCATAATAGGGGTATTAGTGATTGTGTGGTTAGAAAGAGAAATATCCGCAGGGATACAACAGCGCATTGGGCCTGAATATGCCGGTCCCTTGGGGATTCTTCAAGCTCTAGCAGATGGGACGAAACTACTTTTCAAAGAAGATATTCTCCCATCTAGAGGAGATATTCGTTTATTCAGTGTCGGACCATCTATAGCGGTCATATCAATTCTACTGAGTTATTTAGTAATTCCTTTTGGCTATCGCCTTGTTATAGCAGATATCAGTATAGGTGTTTTTTTATGGATCGCCATTTCAAGTATTGCTCCCATTGGACTTCTTATGTCAGGATATGGGTCGAATAATAAATATTCTTTTTCAGGTGGTCTACGAGCTGCTGCTCAATCTATTAGTTATGAAATACCATTAACTCCATGTGTGTTATCAATATCTCTACGTGTGATTCGTTGAAACATTCACTTTTATCTCCTTCCTTTTTTCTAGGAAAAACGTTGAATAGATAGAATATCTATCTTTATTTTGATTCATCATTCGGATCGATGAGCTCAACCAGACAGTTAATTGAGTGAAACAAAACAGCTTATGAATTCGCAGTAAGAAGATTGAGTCTCATTCCCTATGTACGAGAGTAAAGTGGAAGTAAACATAAGCAGTGGAAACTGTTTACCCCAGGATCGGTTGATTAGTCATCATGTCTTGAAGCGGGTGTAAAAGATCAACTGTATGGAGTTTCTACTATTGTATGTATTACCATACCGGGGATCAATCAAAAATGAGTGGACGGTTAGGAACACCAAGGTGCACAAAGGATTAGTAATGGAGATGATGTAAGATATCCAAAGAGATATTTCTGCATTAAACGGAATCATAATGAGGGCTTGAGGTTGGTAGAAATGATCAAGCAGTATTTCCCCATGATCCCGATCCAGAGTATGCTCCTATCCACTGATTAAAGAATAACTATCAGGAACGAAGTAATCCTTTATTTTCTAGAGCCCCCTCTGCGAACGAAGAACAGGAACGAAAGAAATGGAATGCAATAGGAAAAAGAAATCTATAATAGAAATAATAATAATAAGAGGTCTTTGTTTATTCTTTCTTTCCTCCACCCATACTCATTCATCCAGATGGAATTCTTATCATGATTCATGATTCATGAACTAGTGTAATGTCTAATTCTTCTTCGTAATCGAAAGATAGGGGTCGAAATATCTATTAGCGAGTATTTTATTGAAAGATCGAGTTATTACTGAACAAAGAAAAATCGTAAAGGATGAGATGGATTCAGAAGCTCTTTTTATTTGTTATTAATTAAAGCAGACAGAATTCCATTGGTCTAATTTGGGACACTCCGATGCATCTTTACTCTACCCTACAAACATGCCGAGGTAATACCAAACCAGTCCTTAGATTTCTTCGTGGCCATCGAGGAGCCGTATGAGGCTGAGGTCTCATGTACGGTTCTGGAATAGAGATGGGACAGTGATGTTATCATCGACTATAATTATCTAACAGTTCAAGTACAGTTGATATAGTTGAGGCACAGTCAAAATATGGGTTTTGTGGATGGAATCTGTGGCGTCAACCCATAGGGTTTATAGTTTTTCTAATTTCTTCCCTAGCGGAATGTGAGAGATTGCCCTTTGATTTACCAGAAGCAGAAGAGGAATTAGTAGCAGGTTATCAAACCGAATATTCAGGTATTAAATCTGGTTTATTTTACGTTGCTTCTTACCTAAATCTACTAGTTTCTTCATTATTTGTAACAGTTCTTTACTTAGGTGGATGGAATCTTTCTATTCCGTACATATCAATTCCTGAACTTTTCGGAATAAATAAAATCGGTGGAGTCTTTGGAAGGACAATCGGTATCCTTATTACATTAGCAAAAGCTTATTTGTTCCTGTTCGTTCCTATCACAACAAGATGGACTTTACCCAGGATGAGAATGGACCAACTTTTAAATCTTGGATGGAAATTTCTTTTACCTATTGCTCTAGGTAATCTATTATTGACAACTTCTTCCCAACTCATTTCACTCTAACAGAATAGGATATTCTAGATTCATAACCTCTCGGAAGCAAGAGAAAGAAACATCAAATTATTCATGGATAGCCACGATATGTTCCCTATGCTGAATGGGTTCATGAATTATGGTCAACAAACAGTACGAGCTGCAAGGTACATTGGTCAAAGTTTCATGATTACCTTATCTCACACGAATCGTTTACCTGTAACTATTCAATATCCTTATGAAAAATCGATCACATCAGAGCGTTTTCGTGGTCGAATCCACTTTGAATTTGATAAGTGCATTGCTTGTGAAGTATGTGTTCGCGTATGCCCGATAGATCTACCCGTTGTTGATTGGAGATTGGAAACCAATATTAGAAAAAAAAGATTACTTAATTATAGTATTGATTTTGGAATCTGTATATTTTGTGGTAACTGCGTCGAGTATTGCCCGACAAACTGTTTATCAATGACTGAAGAATATGAACTTTCTACTTATGATCGTCACGAATTGAATTATAATCAAATTGCTTTGGGTCGGTTACCAATGTCAGTAATTGGAGATTACACAATTCGAACAATTATGAATTCGACTCAAATTAAAATAGCCGTGGATAAATCCCTGGATTCAAGAACAATTACCAATTACTAAGATTAAGTTTTGATCTAAGGGAGAGAAGTTTCTTTCATTTTGGTTGGTCAGTAACTACAAATGATAACTATATTTGATTTGATTTGTTAGAATCCAGGCTTAATTTGTATTTAGAATATATTCATATATCCACTATCCGCGATGATTTCGAAAAATGAAGAACTCTTTTTTTTTTCTTCGGATACATAAGCCGGATTGATCCAATAACTGTAACTGTATCTACAATCCACACCACATTAGGATTCAATTTCATTAAGAATGTATCAATAAAAAAAAATAGGGTAACCCTTTTTCCTTTTCTTTTTTTATGGGCCTGGTCAGTAAAATACGGTCATGAAATATTTCTACTTATTTATCTCATATTTTACACATAATGGATTTACCTGGACCAATACATGATATTCTTTTAGTATTTCTGGGATCAGGTCTTATATTAGGCGGTCTGGGAGTGGTATTACTTACCAATCCAATTTATTCTGCCTTTTCATTGGGATTGGTTCTTGTTTGTATATCCTTATTCCATATTCCATCGAACTCCTATTTTGTAGCTGCTGCACAGCTCCTTATTTACGTCGGAGCCATAAATGTCTTAATCGTATTTGCTGTGATGTTCATGAATGGTTCAGAATATCACAATTATTTCCATCTTTGGACCGTCGGAGACGGGGTCGCTTCACTGGTTTGTACAAGTATTCTTTTTTCACTAATTGCTACTATCCTAGATACGTCATGGTACGGGATTATTTGGACTACAAGATCAAACCAGATCGTAGAGCAGGACCTGATAAGTAACGTTCAACAGATTGGGATTCATTTATCAACAGACTTTTATCTTCCATTTGAACTCATTTCTATAATTCTTTTAGTTGCTTTGGTAGGTGCAATTGCTATGGCTCGTCAGGAATAAATACTTAGAATTAGAAATCCCAAATCCAATAAATGAAAAGAAAGAAACAAGAAATAAGGTCTTGTTCTGTGTTATCACATCTATTTTCCTTCAATTCTAGTTTCATTCTATTTTCATATTGTTGATATATTGATTCAATTGAAAAGTTTGTTTTTAGTTCGACCCATTACCAATAACTTCCTTTGTCCCATACTTCTTATATTATAGTCAACCGAATCAGTTAAATTCTTTGTTGTTCATATTGAAATGAATGGAGATTTATGAGGAGTTGGTCAATGATGCTCGAGCATGTACTTGTTTTGAGTGCCTATTTATTTTCTATAGGTATCTATGGATTGATCACAAGCCGAAACATGGTTAGAGCACTTATGTGTCTTGAGCTTATACTGAATGCTGTTAATATGAATCTCGTAACATTTTCTGATTTATTTGATAGTCGCCAATTAAAAGGAGACATTTTCTCAATCTTCGTTATAGCGATTGCAGCCGCTGAAGCAGCTATTGGGCCAGCTATTGTTTCGTCCATCCATCGTAACAGAAAATCAACTCGTATCAATCAAGCTAATTTGTTGAATAAATAGTTGTAATCATATAAATAAAGACATATAGAATATTCGCCAAACCAATTAGAATTAGCAAAATGTGTACGACTCATATCATATGCCCATGTTTGCTGAAACGTACGAAATCAAAGTATCTTGGCCCTTTCTCATGAACAGATTCAGAAATAGATTAATAAAAAAATTCTGGTAACCTACTGATTCGTCTGGTGTCTACAATATAAGATTCATTTACTACTGATTCTACCGGATCGAAAATTTATGACGTTCCAAAAATTTATAGATCCAATGTCACATTCAGTAAAAATTTATGATACATGTATAGGGTGTACTCAATGTGTACGAGCCTGCCCCACAGATGTATTGGAAATGATACCTTGGGACGGATGTAAAGCTAAGCAAATTGCTCCTGCTCCAAGAACAGAGGACTGTGTAGGTTGTAAGAGATGTGAATCTGCTTGTCCAACAGATTTCTTGAGTGTACGAGTTTATTTATGGTATGAGACAACTCGCAGTATGGGTCTAGCTTATTGATACGTCCCAGAAAACTCCTCTTGAATCCATTTGATTCCTCTTTACCGACAAAAACCCGTGCTCGATAAAAGAGATTATTCCGAGCACGGGTTTTTCTGGTCAAAGTGTATCTTGTCTTTACCACGAGTCATTTTCCTTGGTTAACAATCATTGTGGTTTTGCCGATATCCGCTGGTTCTTCAATTGTATTTCTTCCTTATAGAGGAAATAAGGCGGTTAGATGGTATACAATATGCATATGCTTATTGGAACTCCTTCTAATAACCTATGCATTCTGTTATCATTTCCAATTGGACGATCCATTAATCCAATTGGAGGAGGATTATAATTGGATAAATGTTTTTGATTTTCACTGGAGACTGGGGATCGATGGACTTTCGATAGGCCCTGTTTTATTGACGGGATTCATCACGACTTTAGCCACTTTAGCGGCTCGGCCAGTTACTCGAGATTCGCGATTGTTCCATTTTCTGATGTTAGCAATGTACAGTGGTCAAATAGGATCATTTTCGTCTCGAGACCTTTTACTTTTTTTCATGATGTGGGAGCTAGAACTAATTCCTATTTACCTACTTCTATCCATGTGGGGGGGGAAGAAACGTCTGTACTCAGCTACAAAGTTTATTTTGTACACTGCAGGGGGTTCCATTTTTCTCTTAATGGGAGTTCCGGGTATGGGTTTATATAGTTCCAATGAACCAACATTCAATTTGGAAACATTAACTAATCAATCGTATCCCGTGGCATTAGAAATAATATTTTATATTGGCTTCTTTATTGCTTATGCTGCCAAATCACCGATTATACCCCTACATACATGGTTACCAGATACCCATGGAGAAGCACATTACAGTACATGTATGCTTCTAGCTGGAATCTTATTAAAAATGGGAGCATATGGGTTGGTTCGAATCAATATGGAATTATTACCTCATGCCCATTCTATATTTTCTCCCTGGTTGATGATAATAGGAGCTATTCAAATAATCTATGCAGCTTCAACTTCTCCCGGTCAACGCAATTTAAAAAAAAGAATTGCCTATTCCTCCGTATCTCATATGGGTTTCATAATCATAGGAATTAGTTCCATAACCGATACAGGACTCAATGGGTCCATTTTACAAATAATCTCTCATGGATTTATTGGTGCTGCACTTTTTTTCCTTGCAGGAACGACTTACGATAGAATACGTCTTGTTTATCTCGACGAAATGGGGGGAATAGCTATACTAATGCCAAAAATGTTTATGATGTTCAGTAGCTTCTCGATGGCTTCTCTTGCATTGCCCGGAATGAGTGGTTTTGCTGCAGAATCGGTAGTATTTTTGGGAATAATTACCAGCCCGAAATACCTTTTAATGCCAAAAATACTAATAACTTTTGTAATGGCAATTGGAATGATATTAACTCCTATTTATTCATTATCTATGTCACGCCAAATCTTCTATGGATACAAGCTATTCAATGTTTCAAACTCTTCTTTTTTGGATTCTGGACCACGAGAGCTATTTATTTTGATCTGTATCCTTTTACCCGTAATAGGTATTGGTATTTATCCCGATTTCGTTCTCTCGCTATCAGTTGCCAAGGTGGAAGCTATTCTATCTATCTACTTTCATAGATAGCTTCCATGGATATGGATATGGATATGGATAAGGACAAGGTAGAAAATCCTGCGATTTACCAAAAAATACTTCTCTGGAAAAAGAGAAATGAAGTGTTCTTTTTCCTTATCTCAAGTCAAAAATGAAATGAAGTGAATTGAAATTGTAATCAGATACATATGGATTTTTTGAGAATCATTTGAATTACCCCTTGATTCAAATGATTCTCAAAAAATCGCACAAGCTTTTCCTTAGACTTATATATGATATGGGACGATGCTTCTTGGTATTCTTCAGTGCATTTCGTGACTTTAAACTTTAATTAGATGTTTAATGTGAGTGAACCATAACTATGTAATCCTATTCCTAATAGATTGACCCCAAAATAGCAGATCCAAATTATAAGAAATCCTATAGAAGCCACAATTGCCGAAATTGCCGAATTAGTACCTTGTAAACTTTTATTTGTTCTAGTATGTGAATAAATCGCGGATATAGTCCAAGTAATAAATGCCCAAGTTTCCTTGGGGTCCCAATTCCAATAAGATCCCCATGCCTCATTAGCCCATACTGCTCCCGAAAGAATACCTATTGTTAAAAAGGTAAACCCTAGGCCAATGACACGATAACTCCAATGATCCAATCGCTGAGTCAATTGATACCTGTGATAATTTCTAAATAAAAGAAAAGAAGTGTTTTTCAAAACACTTCTTTTTTCATTCAAGTATTTGATCTCACCAAATGAAAAAGGCCAGATTAATAAATGATTGGTTTTACCAATCATATCTATGTTTTTTCTAAATGTAATGACTAGAAGAGCTATTGATAATAATGAGCCACATAAAAGAGCTGCGTAGCTCAATAACATCATACTTACGTGCATCATTAACCAATGGGATTGTAGAGCAGGTACTAATATTGCAGATTGATGTATTTCGGTTGAAAGCCCCGAAGTGGCAAAGCCTTGGGTACAAATAGCACTTGGCGCGGTTATTGCGCTGAAATGATTCATATGGTTCCTAAAATATGGAACCATATGAATAAGAGAAAAACTCCACGAAAGGAATATTAATGATTCATATAAATCATTTAAAGGGAAATGTCCGGAATAAATCCAACGAGTAACTAATAATCCTGTTATACAGAAAAAAGTAGCTATCATGCCTTTTTCTGACGAATCACATAGTCCTATGATTTCGTGGACTAATAAGGTCATCAAATGAGTCGTAATGACGATTGCAATGATTGAAAAAGAGATGTGAGTTAATATATGTTCTAAAGTCAAAAATATCATAAAAAATCATTAAAAAAAAGGGGGGTCCCTCAATTATGGAATGGAAATTGGGAATTCCGTTTCTTATAGGATCCCTTGTGCACCCTTTAGGGGATGCCGCCACTCGGATTCGAACCGAGATGCTCTAGCACTGCTTCCTAAGAGCAGCGTGTCTACCAATTTCACCATGGCGGCTTGCTCGAAGTAATAATACCCCACCCATGGACAATCGTCGAGATTGAAGGATTCAACACAATATATTTTTAGGCAAAACTCCAATCAATCAATAAAGAGCCGTTCAAATATTTATTTGAACGTTCAATAATCCTTAGAATAACCCTTAGTAGGGCGCTAAGGTGTCAGTTTTCACAGTGGATTTTCGTATAGTAGTAGGTGTTCTCCTGGAACATTTGGAACGAAAAAAACAAATAGGATTTTTTATGTATCAAAATACAATTTCAAGGGGGCTTTTGTAAATCTTTGGATAAAATAGCTTGGTATCAATGATTGTAATACCCATTGTGTACACAATTCGTCTTAAGATCTGCCCAATTTTTGTTTATTGTTATTGGGCATATAAAAAAATTCCATTTCGATCGGAACCCTACTCATAATAACAAAATATTGATTGATCCTCCGGTCCAAACAAAACAGAGGATTTTTTTTTTTATCACAAAAAATTCACTCATTCGTCGTACATATTACATATATATAGATATAAATGCGATCCAGGGACGTTTATTAATATATAATTAATATAAATTAGGTCAAAACAATAGGGAGTATATGTAGTGAGTGAGAGAGTTACAAAGTCTTAAAACTATCTTAATCAATATTTCAATAAAATATACAAAATAATAATGATAAGGTATCATATAAAGTCAGAATGAAAAAAAAAAATAGTACCATTTTTGGGAACCCATAGACAGAAGAATTCTTATTCTACATATCATAACAGGCAGTTCTATGTGATATTGATAAGTTCAGAATATTAGTTGATGTGAATCATTCATCTTATAAAAAATCCAATTCATCAAATCTGATCGATTCAGATGAATCCAAGGGTTTAGTATTGGTTTATCGCATAAAAACAAAACTTTTTGACTCCCCGGTAGAAACAGATTGACCTAAAGAAAAAGCTTTTTCTGCGGTCCAATCTCCCTTTCTCCTCCAAATATTTCTACGAATACGCTTTTTTGACCTAGAAGTACGTTTCTTTGGAACCGCCATTCAAAAATAAAAGAGATTACTCATTTTTATAGTTGGATGTGAAAGACATATATTGTTCAAAATGAACCGTTCTTTCTATTCATTATCTAGATCGAATCGGTTCCTATTGGTTCCCGTTGATACGAATGATACGAATGAAAAATGGTTCCAGTTCATATTTTGGTCTATTTAGATGGCGCCGTGTTACATTTTTGAATTTAATAAATAGAAAAACTGAAGAACCATTACCTAATCTCAAGAAACCTATAATGTAACATTTTTCTATCAATTGATCAAGCTCAAACATAGGGTGCCGCTAATTTCAATTGAAACGGGACTCGTAGCTAATCTGTTAAATGATACATTACTTTGTATCTATAATAATCAAAAAAGAAAATAAAGGTCATTTTTGTAATCTCTTATTTAAATTCTATGTGAAGTGATGAGCATCATAGAATAGAATTTCCCATAAGATGAGTCTATTGAAAGCCAATCAATCAGTTCCACAACGATTTAGTTAATGACTCCGAATAAAATAACTAAAATAACTAGGTCGTATTTGATTGGGTCGAGTTATTGGTGGGTCTCATGATCTATAGCTAATAACTAGTAACTAGTGGGAAACTTTTAACTAGTAACTTGGTTATATCATCTGACTAATTCAAACCAAAAATTGTAGTTTGAATTAGTCAGATGATATGTGGGAAAGTATAATTCAATATTATTTTGTATTTTTGTATTGCGTATTGCATTTTAGTTCTTTCAGATCTTCTTTTTTTTATTGCTCCTTCAAAAAGAGCTAATAGCTGGTGAATCGGAAACAATTAATAAGACTAAAAAAAAGAATTTTGATTTTATCATGGAACGTACATATGACTATGCATGGATCATACCTTTCATTCCACTTACAGTTCCTATGTCAATAGGATTGGGACTCCTGCTTGTTCCGACAGCAACAAAAAACATTCGTCGTATGTGGGCTTTTTTTAGTGTTTCATTGCTAAGTATAGTTATGGTTTTTTCTGCCGATCTGTCTATTCAGCAAATAAATGGCAGTTTCATCTATCAATATCTATGGTCTTGGACCATCAATAGTGATTTTTCCTTAGAGTTGGGCTGCTTGATCGATCCACTTACTTCTATTATGTTAATACTAATCACTACTGTTGGAATCATGGTTCTTATCTATAGTGACAATTATATGTCTCATGATCAGGGATATTTGAGATTTTTTGCGTCTATGAGTTTTTCCAATACTTCTATGTTGGGATTAGTTACTAGTTCTAATTTGATACAAATCTATATTTTTTGGGAACTGGTGGGAATGTGTTCATATCTATTAATAGGTTTTTGGTTCACCCGACCAATTGCAGCAAATGCTTGTCAAAAAGCGTTTGTAACTAATCGTGTAGGGGATTTTGGTTTATTATTAGGAATCTTAGGTCTTTATTGGATAACAGGTAGTTTCGAATTTCGGGATTTGTTCAAAATATTCAATAACTTGATTCATAATAATGGAGTCAATTCTGTCTTTGCTACTTTTTGTGCCTCCCTATTATTTCTCGGTGCAGTTGCTAAATCCGCACAATTTCCTCTTCATATATGGTTACCCGATGCCATGGAGGGACCTACTCCTATTTCGGCTCTTATACATGCTGCTACTATGGTAGCGGCGGGCATTTTTCTTGTAGCTCGGCTTCTTCCTCTTTTCACAGTCATACCTTATATAATGAATCTCATTTCTTTGATAGGTGTAATAACGGTACTATTAGGAGCTACTTTCGCTCTTGCTCAAAGAGACATTAAGAGAAGTTTAGCTTATTCTACGATGTCTCAATTGGGTTATATTATGTTAGCCCCAGGTATAGGTTCTTATCGAGC